GACCAAAAAAAAGAACAAGATAAAAAACGAATTACTTAATAGAATTAAGGCTCTAGACATGGGATTTCTTTCTCGGGATATACTTGAAAAAAGAACTAGATTGGTTAAGGATAATGATAAGACTCAAAAAAAAGACCGGCCTAATCAAAAATTATACTTGTCTCAAGAGTATGATCCTGTTTTGAACGGACCATATCGTGGAACACCCCAACAGTGGGTTTCACCTTCAACCAGAAATAAAACAAATTTTAGAAAGACAGTTAAAATAAATAAGATTCATGGTATCCTTCTTTCTGGTACTGATTACACTGATTACCAAGACTTTAAACAGAAAGAATTTGAACAGAAAATAGATCCATTTTCTAAAGAAGAATTTTCCTTTTTGATACCCTCAGAAATTAATATTTTTTTAACTTTCCTCCGTAAATTTGTTAGAAAAACAAGCTTGAGTCTCAATTTGACGAGCCCTTTTTTTTTTAAAAATGATAAAGAAGAATTTTCCATTTTGATACCCCCAGAAATTCATATTTTTTTAACTTTCCTCCGTAAATTTGCTAGAAAAACAGGATGGAGTCTCAATTTGAAGGTCCCTTCTTTATTTTCAGAAAAAAAACATGATAAAAAAAGAAAAAAAAAATCTATTGGAATCAAAGAAATCGGTAAAAAAGTCCCTCGATGGTCATCCAAATTAATCAGCGAAATGGAAGCAGAATTTCTCGACTACGCACATGGGAGAGTGTCGAAAGAACCCCATCTTTGCTCAAGAGTACTGAAAGAAATAGTGCTATCTAAAGAGCCGAAAAGTTTGGCTGATCCCTATGCGCGCCAAGACTACGCGATTTACCTAGATATATTGAATGAGCCGGATTTTGAGCGAGACCTAATCATGAGTTCTACACGCGCTCAAAGGCGGAAAGTTATTATTTTGAAACTGCTTCACCCAAAGCCGCAGTCCCCGCTTTTTTGGGGCAGAATCAAAAGTGTCCTCGGTTATTTTTTTACTCATCCAATAAAATTTATTTTTATAAATTGGATGGGTAAAAGAACAAAATCCAAAATTTTAAATTCTACAAAAAAACAGACAAAAACAAGAGAGGAAAAAGCGAAGATCACATCCCAGGAAAAAAAAAGGGAAGAACTAATGCGGATACAAATGGAGGGCGTATGGGAAAACCTGCCATATGGACCGGGAATACGAAGTTCCTTATTACTAATGCAATTGTTTCTTAGAAAAAATATAAGTCTCCCTTTACTCATAATAGCTAAAAATATTGGCCGTTTATTATTTTTTCAAGTTCCTGAGTGGGCTGAGGATTTTCAGGAATTGAATAGAGAAAGGCTTTTTCCATGCACCCATCTTGGTGTTGGGCTAAACGATCCAGAGGTTTTGACCCATTTGATGGCAGAAGGTTTTGACATAAAAATCCTATATCCTTTCCGCTTGAAACCTTGGCACAGATCTAAGCTAAAAGCTCCTCGCAGAAATCGAATCAAAAAGAAAAAAAAACGAAATGTACAAAAGGAAGTGGAAGATGATTTTGGTTTTTTAACCATTTTGGGAATGGAAACTGAATATCCTTTCGGTTCTCCCCGAAAAAGATCTTCTTTGATGACTTCCTTTTTTAAACCCATTTTTAAGAAACTAGGAAAACAAATGAAAAAAAAGAAGGCTTTTAAAGATTTTAAAGTTCTAGGAGTTTTCAAAAAAGTAATATCAGAATTCTCAAAGAGAAATCAAATTCCATTAGTTAGATCGAAAAAAATAGATGAATCAAGTGAAACTAAAAAAGATTCTATAATCAACAATCAGATAATTGAAGAATCGTTTACTCAAATTCGATCTATAGATCGGGCAAATTCTTTACAGACAGAACAAAAAATGAAGAATCTAACTGAACAAGAAATGAAGAATCTAACTGATAGAACAAGCACAATCAAAAATAAAATACAAAGACTTACAAAAGATAAAAAAAAAGAAACTTCCGGAATAAATAGTAGTACAAATTCGAATGTAGAATCACAACCACTAAAAAAAAGGATTTGGCAAATATTAAAACGAAGAAACGCTCGATTAATCAGTCAATTCCATTATTTAAAATTACATTATTTTCTCAAAATTTTTATTGAAAAAATATACATAGATATCTTTCTACGTATCATTAATATTGCCAGAATCAATACACAACCTTTACCAGAAAAAATTATTGAGAAATACATTTCTAATAATGAAAGAAATCAAAAAAAAATGAACTTTTTTTCGGTTTCGACTATCAAAAAGGCACGTTCTAATTATACTATTAGAACTAGTAAGAAGAATTCACATATCTTTTATGACTTATCTTCCTTGTCGCAAAGATATGTATTTTTAAAATTATCACAACCCCAAGCTATTAACTTGTCTAAGTTAAGATCTGCTCTTCAATATCATGGAACATCTTTTTTTCTTAAGACTGCAATAAAGGATTCTTTTGAAATACAAGGAATATTTCATTCCGAATTAAGGCATAAGAAACCTCGAAGTTATGATCAATGGAAAAACTGGTTAAGAGGCCATCCTCAATACAACTTATCTCCGATTAGATGGTCTAGATTAATACCACAAAAATGGCGAAATAGAGTCAATCAACGTTGTACGGCTGAAAATAAAGATTTTCAAAAATGGAGTTCAGATGAAAATGAAAAAGACCTATTATTTCATTACACAAATCAAAATTTGTGTAAAGTATATTCAGTACCAAATCAACAAGAGAATTTTCAAAAATACTATAGATATGGTCTTTTATCATATAAATCTATTAATTATGAAACTAAGAAAGACTCATCTATTTATGGATCAACATTACAAATAAATAAGAAGAAAAATCTTACTTATAATTACACTATACACAAATTCTTTAATGGTAATGCGGATATTGATTTTCTAAGAAGGGCTAATATTATTGATAGTGACAAAAAGCCAGATCGAAAATATTTTGATTGGAAAATGCAAAATTTGGCTCTAAGCCAATTTGATATTGATAATGATAATAAAGCTTTTCATTATATTCAAATTCGTCAAAATCCAGAGATCAATCCACCCAATTCCAAAGAAATCTTTTTTGACTGGATAAAAATAGATAAAGAAAGACTAAGTTACCCCGTACCAAATTGGGATTGGTTCTTCCCAGAACATGTGCTACTTTATACTGCATATAAAGTGAAACCGTGGATTATACCAAGTCCACTTTTTCTTGGAAATTTGTCTTTCCCTATTAGTTTTAGTGAAACTAATAAAGAGATTCAAACTCAAAAAAATTGGGATTTTATACCCATTGAAAAAAGACTTCTTGTATCAAGGACAGGAACAGAAATTATAGAAACACCTTCTGAGGACTTGTACATGAAAATAGGTGGCGAAGCGTTTAGAGGAAGAATAAGAACCCCCGATTTAGTTCAGTATTGGCTTTTTCAATTGAAATGGTACAATTATTTTGTGGGGGAAACAATACCCGGACTAATGCGACAATTTTCAGCCCAGCTAGAGTGGAATCTAAATTCCCAAAAAGTGGGCAAGTGGGTGACAACCTATCTGAGCAATAACCTATTGAGTATAAATCAACATCTCATTCGCTATGAAACTACACTAGAGATGGATGAACTGGGGCAACTTGAGGTAATGATTCTCGAATCGAATCGTCTGTATCTAGGAACTTATAGCCAAATTATTATGTATCAGACCATACGCATTTCGTTGGTTGATCAAAGTAAGCAAGAAATTAATCAAAAATACCGAAACCAAAGATATCTTAGCCATCAAAGAAGAACAGGAAATAGAAAGAAAAATCATTATGATTTTCTTGTTCCCGAAACTATTTTATCATCTAGACGTCGTAGAGAGTTGAGAATTCTAATTTCTTTCAATTTTAAGAATAGGAACGGTGTGGATAAAAATCCAATACTTTGCACCGAGCCTAAGATAAGAAACTGGGGTTTATTTTTGAATAAAAGTAAACATCTTGGTAGAAATCAAAAAAAATTAATGAAATTCTTAATGAAATTAAAGTTCTTTCTTTGGCCTAATTATCGATTAGAAGATTTAGCTTGTATGAATCGTTATTGGTTTGATACCAATAATGGGAGTCGTTTCAGCATGTTAAGGATATATATGTATCCACGATTCAAAATTCGTTGACGGTACATTCTTTCTCTATATTCCCTTGTATCAAGCTTTCAAAGGGCTCATTCAAGACTTACTCGAACAATACCCTATAATTCTAATTATAGGGTATTATGAAAGGAAACAAAACGGCGTAACATATGCCTTGTCTTACATCCCAGTTTCATATAAAATGCTACGATACTAAGTCAATGACGTATCAATTAGATCTACAAATGCATCAAGGCAATCTTCGTAATTTTAGGTTTCAGTTATTCACTTTTGTGAGTGTAAAAACCCCCTTTTTATATCCCTATCCGAATCAAATTGATTGATTCATATTATTTGATAAAATAAGCAATCCATAAAGAAATGCAAATTCTTGTGTATACTACATTAAAATAGCCGGTATTATTATTACTGATCAATCAAATCCATATCTGTTCTGTAAAAGGGGGAGGGGGAAATTCTTTTATGCTAAAAGATGCATTCGTTTCAATTATTTTGCAAGAGGAAAACAAAGAAAACAGAGGGTCCGCTGAATTTCAAGTAGTTAATTTCACCAATAAGATACGGAAACTTACTTTACATTTGAAATTGCACAAAAAGGACTATTCGTCTCAGAGAGGCCTGCTAAAAATTCTGGGAAAACGTCAACGGCTGCTGGCTTATTTGTCAAACAAAAACAGAATACGTTATAAAGAATTAATTGGTCAGTTGAATATTCGAGAAACAAAAAACAAAAGCTGATTAATTTGAAGAGTTGGTTTGAATTATTCGCTTCAATTGTAATGAACTTCTTTTCGCTTTCAGCAATTCATGGAAGAATGAATCGGGAAAAAACCTATGACTACGCCAGTTACAAGAAAAGACCTCATGATAGTCAATATGGGTCCTCAGCACCCATCAATGCATGGTGTTCTTCGACTCATTGTTACTCTAGATGGAGAAGATGTTATTGACTGTGAACCAGTATTGGGTTATTTACATAGAGGTATGGAAAAAATTGCGGAAAACCGAACAATTATACAATATTTGCCTTATGTAACACGTTGGGATTATTTAGCTACTATGTTCACAGAAGCAATAACTGTAAATGCACCGGAGCAGTTAGGCAATATTCAAGTACCTAAAAGGGCCAGCTATATCAGAGTCATTATGCTAGAGTTAAGTCGTATAGCTTCGCATTTGTTATGGCTTGGCCCTTTTATGGCAGATATTGGGGCGCAGACCCCTTTCTTCTATATTTTTCGAGAAAGAGAATTGATATATGACCTATTCGAAGCTGCCACCGGTATGCGAATGATGCATAATTTTTTTCGTATCGGAGGGGTAGCTGCTGATTTACCTCATGGATGGATAGATAAATGTTTGGATTTTTGCGATTATTTTTTAACAGAGGTTTCTGAATATCAAAATCTTATTACACGCAATCCTATTTTTTTAAAACGAGTTGAAGGAGTAGGCATTATTGGCGGAAAGGAGGCAATAAATTGGGGTTTATCGGGACCAATGCTACGAGCTTCCGGAATACAATGGGATCTTCGTAAAGTTGATCAGTATGAGTGTTACGACGAGTTCGATTGGGAAGTCCAATGGCAAAAAGAGGGGGATTCATTAGCTCGTTATTTAGTACGAATCAATGAAATGGCAGAATCCATAAAAATGATTCAACAGGCTCTAGAAGGAATTCCGGGGGGGCCCTATGAGAATTTAGAAATCCGACGCTTTGATACACTAAGAGATCCGAAATGGAATGATTTTGACTATCGATTTATTAGTAAAAAACCTTCTCCGACTTTTGAATTGTCGAAGCAAGAACTTTATGTGAGAGTTGAAGCCCCAAAAGGAGAGTTGGGAATTTTTCTGATAGGAGATAAGAGTGTTTTTCCTTGGAGATGGAAAATCCGACCACCGGGTTTTATCAATTTGCAAATTCTTCCTCAGCTAGTTAAAAGAATGAAATTGGCCGATATTATGACGATATTAGGTAGCATAGATATCATTATGGGAGAAGTTGATCGTTAAAATGATAATTGATACAACAGAAGTACAAGCTATCAATTCTTTTTCGAGATTGGAATCCTTAAAAGAAGTCGATGGGATCATATGGATGCTTGTTCCTATTTTCAGTCTTGTATTAGGAATCACAATAGGTGTACTAGTAATTGTTTGGTTAGAAAGAGAAATATCTGCAGGGATACAACAACGTATTGGACCTGAATACGCCGGTCCTTTTGGAATTCTTCAAGCTCTAGCAGATGGTACAAAATTACTTTTCAAAGAGAATCTTCTGCCATCTCGAGGAGATATTCGTTTATTCAGTATCGGACCATCCATCGCAGTCATATCGATTCTACTAAGTTATTTAGTAATTCCTTTTGGCTATCATCTTGTTCTAGCTGATCTCAGTATCGGTGTTTTTTTATGGATTGCAATTTCAAGTATTGCTCCCATTGGACTTCTTATGTCAGGATATGGATCAAATAATAAATATTCCTTTTTAGGCGGTTTACGAGCTGCTGCTCAATCAATTAGTTATGAAATCCCATTAACTCTATGTGTGTTATCAATATCTCTACGTGTGATTCGTTGAGACATAAAATTGACCCTACTTCTTTTCTTTCTAGAAAGGGCCTTTGCTGAGTTGAATATATATTTTTCTTTTTGATTCATCATTTGGGTTGATGAACTAAACCAGATAGTTATATGAGTGAAAGAAACAGCTTCTAAATTTGCAGTAAAAAGATTGAATCTCATTTTCTATGTACAAGAGTGAAGTGAAAGTAAACATAAACATTAGAAGCTGTTTACCCCAAGATTGGTTAATTAGTGATCATGGCTTGAAGCGGGTGCAAAAGATCAACTATATGGGTTTTTTACTATCTATTACCATACATGTATTACCCTAACGGCGGATTCGCAAAAGAGGTGGATAGTTAGGAACACCAAGGTACACAAAGGATTCGTAATAGAGATTATGTAAGTTATTCAACAGGATTTTTCTGTACATAAAAGGAATTCTAATTGGAACTTTAAGTTGGTAGAAATTATGAAGAAGTACTCCCCCCGATTCCGATCCAGAGTATCCTCCTATCCACCGATTAAGTAAATAACTATCAAGAACGAAGTAATCCTTTACTTTGTTTAAGTTTAAAGTCCCTTTTTCTGAGAAAGGAGAATAGGAACGAAAAAAAGAAACTAGAAAGAATATAATTGCACTAGAAAGAAAGAGATCTTTTTTATTCTTTCCTCTATTTAGAGAAATAGAATTCTTGTCATGATTCATGAACTAATGTAATACCTAATTGTTTTTCGTAATCGAAAATGCCAGGTTGAAATATCTATTGATATTGCTACAAGAA